TTTTTACTTTTACATCGGGTGTTTTAACAAGTCTGATTATCCTTGTCTTTGTTTATGTCTTGGGTTGGAACAAATTACTATAATTCGTCCCCGCCTACGGATTAGTCGACATTTTTCACAAATTTTACGAACAGAAGCTCTTATTTTCATATTTGGCATTCCTCATTTTAATTCTGAATCTATTTTTTGGAATTTTTTATCTCGAATCATCTTCTCACGAAAGGAAGGTTGAAGTTGATAAAAACACCTAATCTTTCGAATCCTTATTGCGAAGTCGATAAATTATACGTCCTCTGGTTGAATCATAACGACTTACTTCAATTTTAACTCTATCGCCTGGTAGTATCCGTATAAAACTACGTCGGATCTTTCCCGAAACATAACCTAGAATCATATCTTGATTATCTAAGCGAATCCGGAACATACCGTTGGGAAGGGATTCAGTAATTAAACCTTCATGAATCCATTTTTGTTCTTTCATTCCAGGTAAAGCCTCCTTGAAGTATCAATTGATGGAGGAGGAACGATATTAGACAACCCGCCCCTTTTCTTTTTGTTTTCACAAATAAGAAGTTTCGGACCCAATTCGTATATTAGAAGGATTACCATATATAACACAAAACTTCTCCACCAATTCGTTCTAGTCGAGCCTCTCGGTCTGTCATTATACCTCGAGAAGTAGAAATAATTACAATTCCCATCCCACCTAAAATTCTAGGAATTTGTTGGTAGTTCGAATAGATTCGGAGACCAGGCCGGCTGATCCGTTTTAAATTTAAAAAATTTATATAAGACCTTTTCCTATTCCTTCTATGCCGTAGGGTTAAAACCAAAAAATATTTTTTGGTTTCTTTATGTTTTCTCACGTTTTCGATAAAACCTTCTCGTAAAAGTATTTTAACAATATTTTCAGTGATATTAGTATATGCTATTCGAACCACCCTTTTTCTATCCATATCAGCATTTCGTATAGAAGTTATTATGTCAGCAATAATATCCCTACCCATGGTGAATTAAATTTCTTGGTGCTCCCCAATTTTGATATAATCAATATGTTTTTTTTTTTTACTTATTTGTTTATGAATTTAAATTTAAATTAAAGGCATATGCGTGAGACACAATCTACTAAAAATTATGAATATATTTCTTAATCTCTTTCTTTCAAATACTTTACTATAACCAATGGTATTATCTTATTTTAGAAGACCTTACAATACCTCCGGAGCTAATGAAACTATTTTAGTAAAATTTAACTGTCTCAATTCCCGGGCAATTGCACCAAAAATTCGAGTTCCTTTGGGGTTTCCTTCTTGGTCAATGACAACCGCAGCATTGTCATCGTATCGTATTATCATACCGTTATCACGTTTGAGTTCTTTACAAGTACGTACAATTACAGCTCTGACCACCTCTGATCTTGCTAGGGGCATATTTGGCACTGCGTCTTTGATCACAGCAACAATAACGTCACCGATATGAGCATATCGACGATTGCTAGCTCCTATGATTCGAATACACATCAATTCTCGAGCCCCGCTGTTATCCGCTACATTCAAAAGGGTCTGGGATTGAATCATATCATTTTTTTAGAATCTATTCTTTCAATGCAAAGCAAAGAGTGAAGAAAAAAAAAAAGAAATATTGTTTGTCCAAAGAAAGAAACCGGCACCTGTTATTGTTTTTTTATCCCCAAGACCTTTTTCTTTTGATTTTTTTTTTATCCCGAAATAATGAATTGAGTTCGTATAGGCATTTTGGACGATGCTATTGAAATCGCCCTTCTGGCTATATTTTCTGTTACTCCACCCATTTCATAAAGTATTCGACCTGGTTTAACAACGGCTACCCAATATTCAGGGGATCCTTTCCCCGAACCCATACGTGTTTCTGCGGGTCTTACTGTAACCGGTTTGTCTGGAAATATACGTACCCATATTTTTCCACCGCGGCGTGCATTTCGTGTCATTGCTCGTCGACCTGCTTCTATTTGTCTAGACGTGATCCAAGCAGGTTCAAGTGCCTGAAGAGCGTATTTACCGAAAGAAATATGATTACCTCGATAAGATATTCCCTTCATTCTTCCTCTATGTTGTTTACGGAATCTGGTTCTTTTGGGGTTATAGTTGATGGTTGGTTCTGAATTCCATCTCTACTACAGAACTGGACATGAGAGTTTCTTCTCATCCAGCTCCTCGCGAATAATAAAATTTTAAAAATGTCTATTATTCATTTGTATATCTTGCTTTTTTAGCTAACTAAGCATATTAATATTTCTATTTTATATTTTTAAATTGATATTTTTAAATTATGTTCTAACGAATATTTGTTTTGTTTTTCTTTTTATCCTATTGGATTGAGCAAAAATTATCAATCCAAGAAGATAAAGTTTTCACGGGCGAATATTGACTCTTTTCGTCGCTATTTTAGTTGTAGGGTTAACTCATGACTTTTATTTTCCCAATAGATGAAGGAATTAGTCTCTGGTTTGTTTCGCCATCCC